TTTCCGTACCAACTCAAGATATGCTTATTGGACTCTATATATTAACGATCGGGAATCGTCGAGGTATTTGTTCAAATAGGTATAATCCATGTAATCGAAGAAACTATCAAAATGAAACGGTTGACGATAATAAGTATACGAAAGAGAAAGAACCCTATTTTTGTAGTTCCTATGATGCACTTGGAGCTTATCGGCAGAAACGAATCAATTTAGATAGTCCTTTGTGGCTCCGGTGGCGACTCGATCAACGTGTCATTGCCTCAAGAGAAGTTCCCATCGAAGTTCAATATGAATCTTTGGGTACCTATCATGAGATTTATGGGCACTATCTAATAGTAAGAAGTGTAAAAAAAGAAATCCTTTGTATATACATTCGAACAACTGCCGGTCATATTTCTTTTTATCGAGAAATAGAAGAAGCCATACAAGGGTTTTGTCGGGCCTACTCATACGATACCTAAGCTAAGTAATTATGTGATACCGTGGGAATTCGGTTCTCTACGGCTCAACCGGTATCATAATTCCTGAATTTCTACGTGAATCAAGATCGAGGAAAGGAAGTCTTCAAATCACTGACTCAAACCCATTGTCGAATCCTACTCAGCGGAATATGGAGGTACTTATGGCAGAACGGGCCGATCTGGTTTTTCACAATAAAGTGATAGATGCAACTGCCATGAAACGACTTATTAGCAGATTAATAGATCACTTCGGAATGGCATATACATCGCACATCCTGGATCAAGTAAAGACTCTGGGTTTCCAGCAAGCCACTGCTACATCCATTTCATTAGGAATTGATGATCTTTTAACAATACCTTCTAAGGGATGGCTAGTCCAAGATGCTGAACAACAAAGTTTGATTTTAGAAAAGCACAATCATTATGGGAATGTACACGCGGTAGAAAAATTGCGTCAATCCATTGAGATATGGTATGCTACAAGTGAATATTTGAGACAAGAAATGCATCCTAATTTTAGGATGACTGATCCTTCTAATCCAGTCCATATAATGTCCTTTTCGGGAGCTAGAGGAAATGCATCTCAGGTACACCAATTAGTAGGTATGAGAGGATTAATGTCGGACCCCCAAGGACAAATGATTGATTTACCCATTCAAAGCAATTTACGCGAAGGACTCTCTTTAACGGAATATATAATTTCCTGCTACGGAGCCCGCAAAGGAGTTGTGGATACTGCTGTACGAACATCAGATGCTGGATACCTCACGCGTAGACTTGTTGAAGTAGTTCAACACATTGTTGTGCGTAGAACAGATTGTGGCACTATCCGAGGTATTTCCGTGAGTCCTCGAAACGGGATGACGGAAAAAATTTGGATCCAAACACTAATTGGTCGTGTATTAGCAGACGATATATATATGGGTCTACGATGCATTGCCACTCGAAATCAAGATATTGGTATTGGACTTGTCAATCGATTCATAACCTTTCGAGCACAATCAATATATATTCGAACCCCCTTTATTTGCAGGAGTACATCTTGGATCTGTAGATTATGTTATGGTCGGAGTCCCACTCATGGCGACCTGGTCGAATTGGGAGAAGCAGTAGGTATTATTGCAGGTCAATCAATTGGGGAACCAGGGACTCAACTAACATTAAGAACTTTTCATACCGGTGGAGTATTTACAGGTGGTACTGCAGAACATGTACGAGCTCCTTCTAATGGAAAAATAAAATTCAATGAGGATTTGGTTCATCCCACACGTACACGTCATGGACATCCTGCTTTTCTATGTTATATAGACCTGTATGTAACTATTGAGAGTCAGGATATTCTACATAATGTGAATATTCCACAAAAAAGTTTTCTTTTAGTTCAAAACGATCAATATGTAGAATCAGAACAAGTGATTGCTGAGATTCGCGCTGGAACATCCACTTTCAATTTTAAAGAGAGGGTTCGAAAACATATTTATTCTGACTCAGAGGGCGAAATGCACTGGAGTACCGATGTGTACCATGCGCCTGAATATAGATATGGTAATGTTCATCTCTTACCAAAAACAAGCCATTTATGGATATTATCAGGAGGTCCGTGCAGATCCAGTATAGTCACTTTTTCGCTCCACAAGGATCAAGATCAAATGAATGTTCATTCTCTTTCTGTCGAACGGAGATCCATTTCTGACCTCTCAGTGACTAATGATCGAGTGAGACACAAATTGTTTAGTTCGGATCCTTCCAGTAAAAAAGGGCAGGGGATTCTTGATTATTCAGGACCTGATCGAATCATATCTAATGGTCATTGGAATTTCCTATATCCTGCCATTCTCCACGAGAATTCTGATTTATTGGCGAAAAGGCGAAGAAATAGATTCATCATCCCATTCCAATATGATCAAGAACGGGAGAAAGAACTAATGCTCCGTTCTGGTATCTCGATTGAAATACCCATAAATGGGATTTTACGTAGAAATAGTATTCTTGCTTATTTCGACGATCCCCGATACAGAAGAAGTAGTTCAGGAATTACT